AACTGAACTAAGAGCGCTTTATTATCACAATAAATATTTTGTAACCCCAATTTATCTTGCATATATATATACTATAAAAAATAAAAATTAAATATTTATTTAATTAAATTAATTAAATATGTACAATTTTATTAATTGATCTCAATTGATCCCTCGTTACTGCTCAGAAGATAAGTAATAGGTAGGGATGACAGGATTTGAACCCGTGACATTTTGTACCCAAAACAAACGCGCTACCAAACTGCGCTACATCCCTTTCAATTGGTCTACAGTGTCATTGTAGAGAATCCCTGCCTTGTTTTCCACATCTTTATTTCCTACATTGATATACACAAACTATCTTATCATTTCTTCCTTCTTCCTTTTGGTCTCATATATCATATAACAAACATATAATATGGTAAAAGACTTATATAAAGTATGAAATAAATATGAAATCTACCACAAAAAATTAATATTTTTTAGGAATTTAAGGCGGAAATGGACGTATTTTTTTCTTTAAATAAATATCTATTTTGTACATTTCAATTTGAATTAGGAACTCCGCGTACAAGTGGTAAGTCATTAACTACATATACACATCCGGTCATATATGTATTACCATTAGGTATTACAAATTACAATAAAATTACAATAACGAATACAGAAAGAGGAGTTTTTAAAATGCGAGATCTAAAAACATATCTCTCCGTGGCACCGGTAGTAAGTACTCTATGGTTCGGGGCTTTAGCAGGTTTATTGATAGAGATCAATCGTTTTTTTCCGGATGCGTTGATATTCCCCTTTTTTTCATTCTAGCTATTGATATGGGAAGGGGGAAGAAGATTAGAGATACAATCAAATATCTGTAACTAATCCCTACCCCTCCCTTCTTTTTTTCTTTGTTTTTTCTTTTTTTCTTTTTTTACTTATTCTTTCTAAAAAAAAAAAAACAAAGAAAAAGCGGTTTCACCCTCAGTGAAACTATGAACTCGGGCTCAGGCTCAAATTAAATTAATAATAGAACGGAAATGCGGTGGTTGGGGCAACAATATCATACAAGATACTTAACTGAAAATGAAATACTGTACGGCAATTAAAAATTATAAATATAGTTAGAAATCATTATATTACTTATTATTTATTACTATATTGATTGCAACAAAATATTTCTTTCATAATTTGATTTCGAGTTACCTGCTTCTATTTTTGTGTCCTTTCTTCTTCCTTGCTTCGGGTCGGAAAATTAAAGAATTGAGTGAATCAAAAACCAAAGGAGGTTCATGGCTAAGGGTAAAGATGTCCGAGTAACGGTTATTTTGGAATGTACCAGTTGTGTTCGAAATCGTGTTAATAAGGAATCAATGGGCATTTCCAGATATATTACTCAAAAGAATCGACACAATACGCCTAGTCGATTGGAATTGAGAAAATTCTGTCCCTGTTGTTACAAACATACGATTCATGGGGAGATAAAGAAATAGATCGACCCGATCGCTCGTGTGTCAGTCTTCCAAGGAAGATGAAAAATTACATATTATATATAACAATATATATATATATATAATTTATTTAAATTTATTTTTTAATTTATTTAAATAGAAACAAATAAATATAAACAAACCAAATCCTATTTCGATCGGATCAAAGATGATGTAGAATTAAGAAATAGGATTGGGATTTTCAGGATAAGGAATAAACAAACCATGGATAAATCCAAGCGAATCTTTCTTAAATCTAAGCGATCTTTTCGTAGGCGTTTGCCTCCGATCCAATCGGGGGATCGAATTGATTATAGAAACATGAGTTTAATTAGTCGATTTATTAGCGAACAAGGAAAAATATTATCTAGACGGGTGAATAGATTGACCTTAAAACAACAACGATTAATTACTATTGCTATAAAACAAGCTCGTATTTTATCTCCGTTACCTTTTCTTAATAATGAGAAACAATTTGAAAGAAGCGAGTCAACCGCTAGAGCTGCTGGTCTTAGAACCAGAAAAAAAATAGGTTGACTCTTCAATTGAATTGAATCAAAATAAAATTCCAATCCAAACTCAAATGCGGATTGACGTTTTTTTTTTGTTCGAAAAATCGTAAAATCGAAATGTCCTGTCGTAAGAAAAAAAATGGGAGAAGAGGAATAAATATTTTTTATTTAACGTCTTTCTTCATTTTGATGACTTTATCATATTTTATCATACTAATTTCTACTCTACCTTCCCAGAGTTCATTCTCCAGGGAACTCCATTTAAACTATTCCAACGGATTCCTTCCAATCTCTTTATTTTATGATCTCATTGGAAATCATATAAAGACAACTCTTATTTAATATAGCTATTTGTGCAAGTATTTTACGATTAAGAAGTAACTGTCTCTTGTACAGATTGTGTATAAATTTACTATAACTGAAGTATACTTTATTCTCGCGAATTACTGCATTTATCCGAGTGATCCACAACCGACGAAAATCTCTCTTTTGTCTACCTCTATCCCGATGAGCCGAAACCAAAGCTCTTATTTTCTGTTGAGTAATAGTACGAGTAAGTCTTGAATGAGCCCCTCGAAAGGTTGATGCAAATAAACGAATTTTTGTTCTACGTCTTCGAGCTATATACCCTCGTTTAATTCTGGTCATTGAATAAATGAAACTTTGATGAATAACTAATTGATTTCCTTTCTTTCAGTTATTCCCTTCCCGTATCCTAGTCTATTAATAACAAAACGGATTCTTCCAATGTATAAAATTTGAATTCCAATGGCTTTTGCTACTATAACCTTCCCGACCACGATTTTTTTTTTTTTCTAGGTGAAATGCCTAGAAAAAATTGTATTGATATTAGGTATCAAAAACACATAAAAGTAGTAAATATAAATGGATATAGTGGGTTCCATCGTTTCTATGGTTACTTCTTAAACGGTGAGGTCCTCTCTATACACCGGAGCCCTTCTTTCATTTAATCAATGTTATTGTTAACTTGTACAGTTCACACTCTTTGGCTCTACCCATAATTATCCAGTACGAGGTCTTTCACAATGAGATCTACTTATACAGTAACGGTATTTAATTATGAAGATTAGCTGAGTAGCTGACCCTGTTAGTCCGTTCTTGCAAGAGTAAGGCATAATTTTTCTGCTTTTTAAAATAGTATTTCCCCTGCTTAATGGATATCATTTGCTATCAATGGAGAATTCTTTCTCATCTTAAATTTAAAACGGAGTTGATTGGATTTGCACCAACGGAAACCATACATTTGATACCACAATAGAAGGATAGATCTTTTTGATTTTTAGATATTGAATGGAGTTCTTCCATTCTAGTCTATTCACTGGTACTGATCGTTGATACTGGATCAATTGTTTTCTTTCTTTTGTCCTAGCCCATGATCTGAACGAGTCGCACATACACCCTAGTACATGTTCCTCGTCGCTGAGGACATCCCCCAAGAGCGGGGGATTTCGTGACATTTCTGATTGGCTGTCTTGTGTTTCTAATAAGTTGTTTAATAGTTGGCATATTGAATCATATACATAATGGGCTGGTTTAGATCGATCTTAACCGGATGATTATGAATTATTTTATTTCTATATTAATAGATTAATGAATAGAATATTAAATCCGGTAAGAAGATAAAATCTCAAATCACCAATTCGTCTGAAATTTTTGTTATTTTTTCTTTTTTATTCAGTCGCTACAAGATCAACAATTCCATGAGCTTGGGCTTCTGTTGCTGACATAAAAACATCTCTTTCCATATCTTCGGATACAACCCATAAGGGTTTGCCTGTCCTTTGTACATAAACCCTTGTGACGGTTTCGCGCAGCTTCAAAAGTTCTTCCGCTTCCAAGATAAATTCTCCCGTCTGTGCCTCATAAAAAGAACTAGCAGGTTGATGGATCATTACCCTGATGATATAACATAATAAATGTTTATTCTATCTCGCATGATGATAAGGTGAAGAGATAAAGAATAATAAAATATATAATTGAACAACCGTACAGGCATCTTTTACGCATTGCATACGGCTCTATAATGGAATTCGTTTTTACCTTACTTAAATATCAAATAAATTAAATATAGGGTCTATCAGACTCGGGTTGGTAAATGATCCAATAACCACCCTTCTTTTTGTTTTTGGAGTAGTTCAAAAATACTATGATGGCTCCGTTGCTTTATATATTTATTTCGTCTGTTATTTAGCAATCCCAAAGTTTCTTTTTTTTTTTTTCAAATAAAAAAACAAGATTTTTTTTATTTTCATATTCTTTCATAACCTAAATATTGTTAAGAGCCTCCCGGCGTGAAAACAAAAAAGTTTGTGACGCTGAAATAGGCCTCCCGATAGATTAGATAAAATCGGAAATACCTTTTATCTCATACTACTCTTTCGATACATAATTTAAGGGTTAAAAAAATTTATCATATCGAATTCGAAGTGCCATGCTATTATTACTTATATATTCATATTTCATATAGCGCGAAGGCATAGTCTTCTTTTTTCTCTCAAATCAAATAAAAAACTCATTGGCGCCAAGCGTGAGGGAATGCTAGACGTTTGGTAATTTCTCCTCCGACCAGAATAAAAGATCCCATTGAAGCGGCTAATCCCATGCATATTGTCTGTATATCTGGTCGCACAAATTGCATAGTATCATAAATAGCTACTCCGGGTATTACCCATCCGCCAGGAGAATTTATAAACAAATATAGATCTTTGGTATCATCCTCTATACTGAGATATACCATAAGACCAATAAGTTGATTCGAGATCTCGCTATCAACCCCTTGGCCTAAAAAAAGTAATCGTTCTCGATAAAGTCGGTTGATTGGGATAAAGTTGTATCCCTTAGAAACCGTACATGCACCTTTTGATGCATACGGTTCAACAAAAATAACGAAAAAAAAAAAAGAATCAATGTGTAGATGTAGATTCTAGCGCTTTCTTTTATTTTATTTTTCATACCAGGCTTTTAACTTATAAAAAGGGGCTTTTCTTTCATTTTTCAAAAAAGATGGGTTTTGGCCTGTTTTGTTTATCTATAAAAAAAAATTACTAAATTTATCTAACTAACTTTTCATTGATGTATTGTTTCATCGAGATACAATCTCAATCGCGATGTAATTTTCTTGTTCCTGAATGGGCTTCTTCAATTTTTTTAGGTTTATGCTCTACTCCGAGTAAAGATCCGCCCGATTTGGATTTGCACATATATGACAAATGCCCCAATACCACGTCCTTTTGCTACGACTTCCTTTTTACAATTTATTTCATGTCTTACAACAGATATTCAATGCATTCATCATATTACTCGATTGATTAACAGTTTGAGATCACTTCTATTATAAATATATAAAGAAATAGAATATGATAGAAATAGTAATCATAAATAGATTTTTTACCGGTTTTTTTCTAAACGGAGCCTGGATACTTCATTTTATTGGCCTAACCAAGATAACCATAAATTATTCTAATTGATAATATTAATCTGTATACCCTCCCGAAAAAATGGATCTAATTGAACTTCACGCTCCAAATTTTTGATAATTCAATCAATCTTTCTTGGGCGAAGGGGAGGATATCTCGATCGGGGAAGAGAATGGGGAAATACCATATGACCCAATATATCTGACAAGTCGCACTATACGTCAATCCACAATGCATCTTCCTCTCCAGGACTTCGAAAAGGTACTCTTGGAACACCAATAGGCATTAAATAAAAGAAAAATTAAGTACTATATCTCACTTTGATGTGAAAGCGTAACAATGGATTTAGTGTCCTACTAATATTGGCCTTTATCATATTTTAGCCATAGATTGACTAAGTTTATAAAAAAAGATAAAGATAAAGAAGACAAAATGAATAAAGGAAAATTATTACAAATAAGTCCTTTGAATGATGAACAAATATATATATGCATTCACTCATATAAAATGGTATCAACTCCCCTACCATTGCGTATTGGTACTTATCGGGTGTAGAATAGATCTGCTTCTTTTTGTTCCTACGAACAAAATAGTTTCATTATTACTAAAAGTAATTGAAAAGAATCAAACAAATCAAACAAATATTAATTCTTTCCCCAAGATAATCCACTAAAAAGAGGGTCCACAGCATAGTTTTTTCCAATGCAATAAAGTTACATTGTGTCTATTTTTCATTGATAAAGGGGTATTTCCATGGGTTTGCCTTGGTATCGTGTTCATACCGTCGTATTGAATGATCCCGGTCGTTTGATTTCTGTCCATATAATGCATACAGCTCTGGTTGCTGGTTGGGCCGGTTCGATGGCTCTATACGAATTAGCAGTTTTTGATCCTTCTGATCCTGTTCTTGATCCAATGTGGAGACAGGGTATGTTCGTTATACCCTTCATGACTCGTTTAGGAATAACCAATTCATGGGGCGGTTGGAGTATCACAGGGGGTACTGTAACGAATCCGGGTATTTGGAGTTACGAAGGTGTGGCCGGGGCACATATTGTGTTTTCGGGCTTGTGCTTTTTGGCAGCTATCTGGCATTGGGTGTATTGGGATCTAGAAATATTTACTGATGAACGTACAGGAAAACCCTCTTTGGATTTGCCTAAGATCTTTGGAATTCATTTATTTCTATCAGGGGTGGCTTGCTTTGGTTTTGGTGCATTTCATGTAACAGGATTGTATGGTCCTGGAATATGGGTGTCCGATCCTTATGGACTAACTGGAAGGGTACAATCCGTAAATCCAGCGTGGGGTGTGGAGGGTTTTGATCCTTTTGTTCCGGGAGGAATAGCCTCTCATCATATTGCAGCAGGGACCTTGGGCATATTGGCGGGTCTATTCCATCTTAGTGTACGTCCACCTCAACGCCTATACAAAGGATTACGTATGGGAAATATTGAAACCGTCCTTTCCAGTAGTATTGCTGCTGTCTTTTTTGCCGCTTTTGTAGTTGCTGGAACTATGTGGTATGGTTCAGCAACTACCCCGATTGAATTATTTGGTCCCACTCGTTATCAATGGGATCAAGGATACTTCCAACAAGAAATATATCGAAGAATTGGTGCTGGGTTGGCTGAAAATCAAAGTTTATCTGAAGCTTGGTCTAAAATTCCCGAAAAACTAGCTTTTTATGATTACATCGGCAATAATCCGGCAAAGGGGGGGTTATTCAGAGCGGGCTCAATGGACAACGGGGATGGAATAGCTGTTGGGTGGTTAGGACATCCTATCTTTAGAGATAAAGAGGGGCGCGAACTTTTTGTACGTCGTATGCCTACTTTTTTTGAAACATTTCCGGTTGTTTTGGTAGACGGAGACGGAATTGTTAGAGCCGATGTTCCTTTTAGAAGGGCGGAATCTAAATATAGTGTCGAACAAGTAGGTGTAACTGTCGAGTTCTATGGCGGCGAACTCAACGGAGTCAGTTATAGCGATCCCGCTACTGTGAAAAAATATGCTAGACGTGCTCAATTGGGTGAGATTTTTGAATTAGATCGTGCTACTTTGAAATCCGATGGTGTTTTTCGTAGCAGT